AATCCTGGAAATACAGCATCCCGGTTTTTTTTACTACTCAAGGCTTCGATATATTTCGAAATCGAGAAATTTGTACTGGAGCAGGTGCGATACGAGAACAATTAGCCGATATAGATTTGCGAAGTATTCTAGATTATTCATTAGTCGAATGGAAGGAATTAGGCGAAGAAAGAACCACGGGTAATGAATGGGAAGATCGCAAAATTGGAAGAAGAAGGGATTTTTTGGTTAGACGCATAGAATTAGCTAAACACTTTATTCGAACAAATATCGAACCCGAATGGATGGTTTTATGTTTACTACCAGTTCTTCCTCCTGAATTACGACCCATCATTCAGATAGATGGGGGTAAGCTAATGAGCTCGGATATTAATGAACTCTATAGAAGAGTCATCTATCGAAACAATACGCTTACCGATCTATTAACAACAAATAGATCTACACCGGGGGAATTAGTAATGTGTCAAGAGAAATTGGTACAAGAAGCCGTAGATACGCTTCTTGATAATGGAATTCGCGGACAGCCAATCAGGGATGGTCATAATAAGATTTACAAGTCGTTCTCTGATGTAATTGAAGGAAAAGAGGGAAGATTTCGTGAGACTATGCTTGGCAAACGGGTTGATTATTCGGGTCGTTCTGTCATTGTTGTAGGACCCTCACTTCCACTACATCGATGTGGATTGCCTCGGGAAATAGCAATAGAGCTTTTCCAGACATTTGTAATTCGGGGACTAATTAGACAACATCTTGCTTCGAACATAGGAGTTGCTAAGAGTCAAATTCGGGAAAAAGATACAATTGTATGGGAAATATTGAAAGAAGTTATGCAGGGGCACCCCGTATTGCTGAATAGAGCGCCCACTTTGCATAGATTAGGCATACAGGCATTTCAACCCATTTTAGTCGAAGGACGTGCTGTTTGTTTACATCCATTAGTTCGTAAGGGATTCAATGCAGACTTTGATGGGGATCAAATGGCTGTTCATGTACCCTTATCTTTGGAGGCTCAAGCGGAGGCCCATTTACTTATGTTTTCGCATATGAATCTCTTGTCTCCAGCTATTGGGGATCCTATTTCCGTACCAACCCAAGATATGCTTATTGGTCTATATGTATTAACCATTGGGAATCGCCGAGGTATTTGTAGAAATAGGTATAATCCATGGAATCGAAGAAAGTATCAAAATGAAAGAATTAATGATAATAATCATCAGTCTAAGAAACAAAAAGAACCTTTTTTTTGTAATTCCTATGATGCAATTGGAGCTTATCGACAGAAAAGACTCAATTTAGATAGTCCTTTTTGGCTCCGCTGGCGAATCGATCAACGCATTATTGCTTCAAGAGAAGGTCCCACCGAGATTCACTATGAATCTGGGGGTACTTGTCAGGAGATTTATGAACACTCTTTTTTAGTAAGAAGTGTAAAAAAAGAAATTCTTTGTATATATATTCGAACAACTATTGGTCATATTTCTCTTTTTCGAGAAATCGAAGAAGCTCTACAAGGGTTTTGTCGAGCCTGCTCGTATGGTCACTAATCATATGGCATCTCAATTAAGTGATTTTGTGACACTGGCGTGAATTTTGATCTCTCTGTTGCTACTAGGACTCTACTTCCTCTGAATTTTCATCCGGATTAATATCAAGAAAGGGAAGTTTTCAAATCATTGACTCAAACTCATTGTCGAATCCCAATCAGCAGAATATGGAGGGACTTATGGCAGAACGAGTCAATCTAGTCTTTCACAATAAAATAATAGACGGAACTGTCATTAAAAAACTTATTAGCAAATTAATAGATCACTTCGGAATGGCATATACATCACACATTCTGGATCAAGTCAAAACTCTGGGTTTCCAGCAAGCCACTGCTACATCCATTTCATTAGGGATTGATGATCTTTTAACGATCCCTTCTAAGGGATGGTTAGTACAAGATGCTGAAGAACATAGTTTAATTTTAGAACAACACCATCATTATGGGAATGTGCACGCAGTAGAAAAATTACGCCAATCTATTGAGGTGTGGTATGCTACAAGTGAATATTTGCGACAAGAAATGAATCCTAATTTTAGGATGACAGATTCACTTAATCCAGTCCATATAATGTCTTTTTCGGGAGCTAGAGGAAATGCATCTCAAGTGCACCAATTAGTAGGTATGAGGGGATTAATGTCGGATCCTCAAGGACAAATGATTGATTTACCTATTCAAAGTAATTTACGCGAAGGGCTGTCTTTAACAGAATATATCATTTCTTGCTACGGAGCCCGAAAAGGGGTTGTGGATACTGCTGTACGAACCTCGGATGCGGGATATCTTACGCGCCGACTTGTTGAAGTAGTTCAACACATTGTTGTACGTCGAGCAGATTGTGGAACCGCCCGAGGGGTTGCCGTAAGTCCTCGAAATGGGATGATGCCCGAGTCCGAAAGAATTTTTATTCAAACATTAGTTGGTCGTGTATTAGCAGAGGATATATATATGGGCTCACGGTGCATCGCCACCCGAAATCAAGATATTGGATTTGGGCTTGTCAATCGATTCATAACCTTTCAAACACAAATACTATTTATTCGAACTCCTTTTACTTGTAGGAGTACATCTTGGATCTGTCGATTATGTTATGGTAGGAGTCCCACTCATGGCGACCTGGTCGAGTTGGGAGAAGCTGTAGGTATTATTGCGGGTCAATCCATTGGAGAACCGGGGACTCAACTAACATTAAGAACTTTTCATACTGGAGGAGTGTTCACGGGTGGTACTGCAGAACATGTACGAGCCCCGTCGAATGGAAAAATCCAATTTAATGAAGATTTCGTTCATCCCACGCGTACGCGTCATGGGCATCCTGCTTTTCTATGTTCTATAGCCTTATATGTCACTATTGAGAGTGAGGATATTCTACATAATGTAACTATTCCACCTAAAAGTTTTCTTTTGGTTCAAAATAATCAATATGTCGAAGCAGAACAAGTAATTGCTGAGATTCGCGAGGTACCATACACTTTGAATTTGAAAGAGAGAGTTCGAAAACATATTTATTCTGACTCAGAGGGAGAAATGCACTGGAGTAATGATGTGTACCACGCATCTACATTTGCATATAGTAATGTTCATCTTTTACCAAAAACAAGTCATTTATGGATATTATCAGGAGGTTCGTGGAGATCCAGTGCAGTCCCCTTTTCACCGCACAAGGATCAAGATCAAATGAATATTTATTCCCTTTCTGTAGAACGAGGGTCAATTTCGACTCTCTCGGTGAATAATGATCCACTAAGATACAAATTACTTCGTTCATATTTTTCTGGTAAAAAAAAAGAAGACAAGATTCCTAATTATTCAGAACCCGTCCATTGGAATCTCATATACCCGGCGATTTTACACGGGAATTCTCATTTATTGGGAAAAAGGCGAGGAAATAGATTTCTCGTTCCAATCCAATCGATTCAAGAACGAAAGAAAGAGTTAATGCCTCATTCAGGTATCTCGATTGAACTACCAATAAATGGTATTTTCCGTAGAAATAATAGTATTTTTGCTTATTTCGATGATCCCATATACAGAAGAAAGAGTTCGGGAATTACTAAATATGGGACTCTGGGCGTGCATTCAATCGTTAAAAAAGAGGATTTTATTGAGTCTCGACCAATAAAAGAATTGAAGTCAAAATACCAAATGAAACTAGATCTATTTTTTTTCATTCCCGAAGAAGTGCATATTTTACCTGAATCTTCTTTGATAATGATACGAAATAATAGTCTCATTGGAATAGATACACGAATTGCTTTCAATAGAAATACAAGAAGCTACGCGGACGGATTAGTCCGAATGGAGAGAAAAAAAAAGAGAATTGAACTGAAAATCTTTTCAGGAGATATTCATTTTCCTGGGGAGACCGATAAGATATCCCGACACAGTGGGATCTTGATACCTCCAGGAAAAGTAAACATCGATTTTAAGGACTCTAAAAAATGGAAAAATTGGATCTATGTCCAACGGATCACATCTACTAAGAAAAAGTATTTTGTTTTAGTTCGCCCTGTAGTGACATATAAGATATCAGATGGTCTAAATTTACCAACACTCTTCCCTCCGGATTTTTTACAAGAAAGGGATAATATGCAACTTAGAGTTGTCAATTATATTGTTTATGGAAATGCCAAACCCATTCAAGGAATTTCTGATACAAGTATTCAATTAATTCGGACTTGTTTAATTTTGAATTGGAACCAAGACATAAAAAGTTCTTCTATCGAGGAGGTCTGTACTTCTTTTATTGAAGTAAGTACAAACGGTTTGGTTCGAGCTTTCCTAAGAATCGACTTAGTAAAATCCGCTATTTCGTATCGCAGAAAAAGGAATGATCTCTTAGGTTCAGGATTCATTTCCGATAATGTATCAGATCAGACCAACATCAATCCTTTTTATTCCATTTATAAAAAGAGAAAAACGAAACAATCACTTAACCACCAAAATCACGGAACTATTCGCACATTGTTAAATAACAATAAGGAATATCCTTCCTTGATAATTTTATCACCATCTAATTGTTTCCGAATGGACCTATTCAACGATATAAAATATCCCAATGTGAAAAAAGAATTCATTTCAACAGATTCTATAATTAAAATTAGGAATTCGATCGGACCGTTAGGAACGGTCCTTAATTTTTTGAATTTTTATTCCTTTTATTATTTACTAACTCATAATCCGATCTTGATAACTAAATATCTTCAACTTGAAAAATTAAAACGGACTTTTCAAGTGCTTAAATATTATTTAATGGATGAAAATGGGATAATTTCAAATCGTGATCCGTACAGTAAAATCGTTTTCAATTTATTCAATTTGAATTGGTATTTTCGCCATCAAAGTTATTGTCCTAATTATTGGGAAGAAAGACCCACAATAATTAGTCTCGGTCAGTTTATTTGTCAAAATGGATATATAGCCAAAAAAGGACCCCCCTTAAAATCGGGTCAAGTTTTGCTTGTTCAAGTTGACTCTGTAGTAATAAGATTGGCTAAACCTTATTTGGCCACTCCGGGAGCAACCGTTCATGGACATTATGGAGAAATCTTTTACGAAGGAGATACATTAGTTACATTTATATATGAAAAATCGAGATCCGGTGATATAACGCAAGGTCTTCCAAAAGTGGAACAGGTCTTAGAAGTGCGTTCAATTGATTCAATATCAATGAACCTAGAAAAAAGAATTGAGGGTTGGAACGAGCATATAACAAAAATTCTTGGAATTCCTTGGGGATTCTTGATTGGGACTGAGCTGACTATAGTGCAAAGTCGTATATCGTTGGTTACTAAGATACAAAAGGTTTATCGATCCCAAGGGGTGCAAATTCATAATAGGCACATAGAGATTATTGTACGCCAAATAACATCAAAAGTGTTGGTTTCCGAGGATGGAATGTCTAATGTTTTTTTACCTGGAGAACTAATTGGATTGTTGCGAGCGGAACGAACAGGGCGCGCTTTAGAAGAATCGATCTGTTACCGCGCTATCCTATTGGGAATAACAAGAGCATCTTTGAATACTCAAAGTTTCATATCGGAAGCGAGTTTTCAAGAAACTGCTCGAGTTTTAGCCAAAGCAGCTCTTCGTGGTCGTATCGATTGGTTGAAAGGTCTAAAAGAGAATGTTGTTATAGGTGGGATGATCCCCGTTGGGACCGGATTTAAAAGATTACTGCGGCAACATAAGAATAAGAGCATTCCTTTGAAAAGTCAAAAGAAGAGTTTTTTCGAGGGGGAAATACGAGATATTTTGTTCCACCACGCAGGCTTATTTGATTCGTGCCGTTCAAAAGAATTTCCGTGATACACCTGAAGAATCATTTAGATCATATATCATTTAATGATTCCTAAAAAAAGTGTAGTCATACTTACTTTCTTTTGTTTTTTTTGGAATTCAATTTCCATTTGAAAAACTCTTTCTATATGGTCTTGAGGGGGTAATGGAAATTCAGATAATAATGAAGAGAGGTTAGCGGTTTGGATTGTGTATTGACATCGATACGTCGAATCCACGGTAGAAGAAAAGGTTCCGTCGGAACAATTGGTTAGTTCAAGACAACCTCGTCACTTTTTTTTAAACAAAAAAGAAAGAGGAAGTGTGGGAAGAAATGACAAGAAGATATTGGAACATAAATTTGGAAGAGATGATGGAAGCAGGAGTTCATTTTGGTCATGGGACTAGGAAATGGAATCCGAGGATGTCGCCTTATATTTCTATCAAGCGTAAAGGTATTCATATCACAAATCTTACTAAAACTGCTCGTTTTTTATCAGAAGCTTGTGATTTAGTTTTTGATGCAGCAAGTAAGGGAAAAGAGTTTTTAATTGTTGGTACAAAAACTAAAGCAGCCAATTCAGTAGTGCGGGCTGCAATAAGGGCTCGGTGTCATTATGTTAATAAAAAATGGCTCGGTGGCATGTTAACCAATTGGTCCACTACAGAAACTAGACTTCATAAGTTCAGGGACTTGAGAATCGAACAAAAGACGGGGAAATTCTACTGTCTTCCAAAAAAAAGAGACGCAGCTATGTTCAAGAGACAATTATCCCACTTGCAAACATATCTGGGCGGGATTAAATATATGACGGGGTTACCCGATATTATAATTATCGTTGATCAGCAAGAAGAATATACAGCTCTTCGAGAATGTATCACTTTGGGAATTCCAACAATTTGCTTAATCGATACAAATTGTGATCCCGACCTTGCAGATATTTCAATTCCAGCAAATGATGACGCTATAGCTTCAATCCGATTAATTCTTACTAAATTAGTATTCGCAATTTGTGAGGGTCGTTCTAACTATATACGAAATACGTAATTAATAATAAGATAGAAATTTTTTTTTTGAACTCCTGAAATTTATGGAATCGTTTACTATTCTCGAATTTGATTAGATTATATAAATGAGATAAAAATCAGTGGGGATATTATGTTATTAGTTCGTATCAAAAAATTCAAATAAGCAAGTCGAAAAAGAGATGGTTGAATTAAAATAATTTCCTGGAATTTCAATTTCTGTCAGAGGGTAATATGAATGTTCTATCATGTTCCACCAACACACTAAAAGTGTTATACGAAATATCGGGTGTAGAAGTAGGCCAACATTTCTATTGGCAAATAGGAGGTTTTCAAGTCCATGGCCAAGTACTTATTACTTCTTGGGTTGTAATTGCTATCTTATTAGTTTCAGCCAGTCTAGCTGTTCGGAATCCACAAACCATTCCGAATGACGGGCAGAATTTCTTCGAATATGTCCTTGAATTCATTCGAGACGTGAGCCAAACCCAGATTGGAGAAGAATATGGTCCGTGGGTTCCTTTTATAGGAACTATGTTCCTATTTATTTTTGTTTGTAATTGGTCAGGGGCTCTTTTACCATGGAAAATCATACAGTTACCCCATGGAGAGTTAGCCGCACCCACGAATGATATAAATACTACTGTTGCTTTAGCTTTACTCACCTCAGTAGCCTATTTCTATGCGGGTCTTAGCAAAAAAGGATTAGGTTATTTCAGTAAATACATTCAACCTACTCCAATCCTTTTACCCATTAACATCTTGGAAGATTTTACAAAACCCTTATCGCTTAGTTTTCGACTTTTCGGAAATATTTTAGCCGATGAATTAGTAGTTGTTGTTCTTGTTTCTTTAGTACCTTCAGTAGTTCCTATACCTGTCATGTTCCTTGGATTATTTACAAGTGGTATTCAAGCTCTTATTTTTGCAACTTTAGCCGCCGCTTATATAGGAGAATCCATGGAGGGTCATCATTGACTTCACTTACAACTAGTTGTTTGCGGAATTCAAGATAATCTACTTGGAGAACATCAAAATAGATAACTAATAAGGGATAACTAATAAGGCAGTTATAATATACCGTAATAGGAAAAAAGATTCCACTCAAAATATTTAGGGGGGATTCTAAAAAAAACGAAAGAGATCAAAAGGATCGGTTTCCTAAAATGAATGTCCTGTTTGGATGTATTATTTTATTTTCTAGAAATATAAGAATATTTTATATTTATTTATAAATATAAAATATTTAATAAAAAACAATTTAATAAACAAGAAGAATAAAAAATTAAGAAAGAAAATAGAATAAAATGCTAATGAAAATTTCTATGAAATGATTCGCCTTAACCAATTTTTCTATTTTTCTATGTAAATTCGATCCATGCGGAATAATTATAAAGAAAGAGAAGAATTAAAAAACGCGATTCAAAAAAAGAAATTAGCCAGTTCAAAATTGTGTATCTTGAATGCCTAGAATCCAACTATTATCGAATTCAGCTAGGGAGTTTTTCCCGTTCAAAAAGAATTCTAATGGATCTAAGATCAAAATAAGTTGGTTTACATTCTGGAAGAAACACATGTATATGAGATATTAGATATTTAATAGTTATATATGACCTAAAAAATATCTAATACCCTAATACTATTGAATTTCAATAGGGATTCCAATAGACGTCTTTGGTTTTGGATTCCTAAGAATCCAACTTCAAAAAGCGATAGAGAATCGGTTCTGATGATTCAATAATATTATTCTATTACTTCAATTTGGAGTTTTTAGTTACTCTGTTTGGATGAAACTGCGTGATGGAATAATTCATCTATAATTCATTGAATGATTGTATCATTAACCATTTTTTTTTGTGAGGAATTTAACTTATCATGAATCCACTGATTTCTGCCGCTTCTGTTATTGCTGCTGGGTTAGCTGTCGGACTTGCTTCTATTGGACCTGGGGTTGGCCAAGGGACTGCTGCGGGCCAAGCTGTAGAGGGGATCGCAAGACAGCCCGAGGCGGAGGGAAAAATACGAGGTACTTTATTGCTTAGTCTGGCTTTTATGGAAGCATTAACAATTTATGGATTGGTTGTCGCTTTAGCGCTTTTATTTGCGAATCCTTTTGTTTAATCTTGTCTTAAACACTTAAACAATCACAAATATATAGATATAGAAAATTTTGACTTATTTTTTTTTGTCTGAATTTATTTTAGTCAGGACTTATACTTGCTCCTTGCTTTTTTGAATTATATCACTAATTCACTCCTACAATTTACAATGTGGGACACTAATCCCTGCCCGGGAAGGAAAGATTTAAGGATGAGTAATTAGCATACCGATCCGCTTTCTTCCTTCCCGTTCTTAGATTAAGGAGTCTTCCAACAAACGAAATATTCCGAAATTGATACGAAACTTGAAATTTGATAGCTAATTCAAAAAGTATTATTTTCATTAGGATTAGGAATTTTTTTTGAAAAAATCCATTTGGAAATATATTCTATAGATATAAGAAATTCATATAAATCGAATATAAGAATATATAGAAGTATAGATATAAGGGAAGTGATACAAAAAAGAAACTCTATTCTTGTTTTTTTATCTATCTGTAAAAGAAAGGGGATTGTATGAAAAATCTAACCGATTCTTTCCTTTCCTTGGGCCAATGGCCGCTGGCCGGGAGTTTCGGGTTTAATACCGATATTTTAGCAACAAATCCAATAAATCTAAGTGTAGTATTTGGTGTATTGATCTTTTTTGGAAAGGGAGTGTGTGCGAGTTGTTTATTTCAAGAATAGGCTGGACCGGTCCAGCTGCACTTTTTTTTTTTCATTAGTTTCATTTTAACTAGTAAAAAAATGAAAGTAAAAGATGCATGATCTTGCGAATTACTTATGAATTTTGAAATTGATTGAATTTTATCAATTCATAAAAAATGATATTTTAAATATTTAAGAAACGTAGCATTTCGTAATTCATTGGTAAATCCGCTTTGATTCTCAATCAACCAATAATGCGGGATTAATTATATGGTTAAAGTGAAACCTTTGAAGTCCAAACATAGCATGGTATTCTTTCTACTACTATCGTCATTTGAAATTTCAAATGAAGGACTAGTTGAAATTTTTTGTTCGATATAGAACGCTCATATCGAGAAAATGATTT